TATATATATATATTAATTAGTGTAAAAAGCACAAAGGTTTTTGAAACCTTTAGAAATAGTATAATTCTATTATTAATATTTTAAGATTTAAAAAATTTAATTTTTATTTAAAACTTTGAAGGCTATTAGTTTAATTAACTTAAAATCTTAAATTTTATAGTTAAAATAATAACATTAAATTGCAAATTTAAAATTATAATACAATTATTAAAATTTTAATAAATATTAATTATTAAAATAAAACATTAATAAAAAATAAATTATTAATATAAAAAAAACATTAAACATAATAATTATAATAAAATAAAAATTTAAATTTAAATAATTTAAATTTAATTTAAAATTCAATTTTAAATACAAAATTGAAGGTAAAATAAAATTTATATAATAAAATAAAACAATTAAAGTAAAAACAATAAATAATAAACATTCTAAAATAAATATATTTTTAATTATTATAATAAAAACAAAAAATTTTGGTAAAAATCCAAATATAGGGGGAATACCAGCTATAGATAAAAATATCATAACAACCAAAAATTTTTTAAAATAATTTAAATTATTCAATTTAAAAACCTGATCCAAATAATTAATATTAAAATACATAAAAAACAAACAAATTATTAAATTATTTAATGAATAAAATAATAAATAAATTAATATAATATAAAAATCAATTATTATTGATATAAATATTCAAGATAAATGATTTAAAGAAGAATAAACTATAATTAATTTTAATGAAGTTTGATTAATACCAATTAAAGAACCTATTATTCCAGATAATAATATACTAAAATAAATAACTATTCTAATATTAGTATTAATTAATATAAATAAAGGACCAATTTTTTGAAAAGTTAAAATTAAAAAACAATTTAATCAACTTATATTATTTACAATTTTTACTAATCACCAATGTAAAGGACTAGCACCTAATTTTAAAATCAATCTAATCTGAATCATAATAATAAATAAATTTATATTAAAAATAAATATTATTTTTATAATCATAATTATAATTAATAATATAGAAGAAGAACCAACCTGAATAATATAATAAATCATACATGAATTAGAATATTTTGATAAAATTTTATTATTTATTAATAAAGGGATAAATATTAATAAATTTATTTCTATACCTATTCAGACTCTAATTCAAGATCTTGAATTAATAATAATTAAAATTCTAAAAATTAATAACAAATAAAAATATTTATTTAAATTAATTAATTGTATAAATTTTTTAAAAAATATATAATTTATCATTCAATTAATTATAAAAGTAAAATTTTATTTACATAATCTATCCTATCAGAATAACCCTTTTTCAGGCATTTTATATATTTAAAAAGAAAAAAATTAAAATTTTTATCTATGAGATATGAACCCATTAGCTTAATTAGCTTATCTTTTTTAACCTTTATATTAAAACTTATTATTATAATATAAATGAATATAATTATCTAAATTAATTATATATTAACTAAATGAAATATTTTTATTAAATTTCTTTTCTTTAAAAATCAAGGATAATTAATGATCAAAAATTATATTTATGAAATTAAATAATTTATATAAATTATCCGAATGTTTCCCCTTTTTTTTCAATAAGCATTAGTCCATTGTATACATGATTTTAATTTAATATCATAAAGAAAATTAGATGGAATTTTCATGATGTTTAATTTTCTAAGATTTTAATTAATATGTAACTAGATAATAAATAAATATATAGGTTTTGAATTAATTTATATAATTATTTTTTATTTAATTTTTATATATAATTTTAAATTTTTTTCAAAAAACTCCTTTTTATTAAGTTTCTATTAAAAATTATAAACATAAAWAATTTAATTTAATTTTAATTTTAATAAAAGAAATATTAATTTCATAAATAAATTTACAATTTATCGCCTAAATTCAGCCATTTTATCATATTATTGAATAAATGATTATACTCAACTAATCATAAAAATATTGGAACTTTATATTTTATATTTGGAATTTGATCAGGAATATTAGGTTTATCCTCAAGAATAATTATTCGAACAGAATTAGGAATACCAGGATCTTTTATTGGAGATGATCAAATTTATAATATAATTGTTACTTCTCATGCATTTTTAATAATTTTTTTTATAGTAATACCAATTATGATTGGAGGATTTGGAAACTGATTAGTACCTTTAATATTAGGGGCTCCTGATATAGCATTTCCTCGAATGAATAATATAAGATTCTGATTATTACCCCCATCATTAATTTTATTATTATCAAGAAGTTTAGTAGATTCAGGAACAGGAACAGGGTGAACAATTTACCCCCCATTATCGAGAAATTTAGGTCATTCAGGGCCTTCAGTAGATTACACAATTTTTTCTTTACATATAGCAGGAATTTCATCAATTTTAGGGGCCATTAATTTTATTTCAACAATAATTAATATACGACCTTTAGGAATATCATTTGATATAATACCTTTATTCGTGTGAGCTGTTAAATTAACAGCAATTTTACTATTATTATCCTTGCCAGTTTTAGCTGGAGCAATTACTATACTATTAACAGATCGAAACTTAAATACATCATTTTTTGACCCATCAGGAGGAGGAGACCCAGTACTATACCAACATTTATTTTGATTTTTTGGACATCCAGAAGTTTATATTTTAATTTTACCAGCTTTTGGAATAATTTCCCATATTATTTCACAAAAATCTGGTAAAAAAGAAACATTCGGAACATTAGGAATAATTTATGCAATAATAACAATTGGTTTATTAGGATTTGTAGTATGAGCTCATCATATATTCACAATTGGAATAGACGTAGACACCCGAGCATACTTTACAGCAGCAACTATAGTAATTGCAATCCCAACAGGAATTAAAATTTTTAGATGATTAGCAACATTATACGGATCATACATAAAATTCAATTCATCTTTATTATGAGCATTTGGGTTTATTTTTCTTTTTACAATAGGAGGATTAACAGGAATTATATTATCAAATTCTTCAATTGATATTATTCTACATGATACATACTATGTTGTAGCACACTTCCATTACGTTTTATCAATAGGAGCTGTATTCGGAATTATGTCAGGATTTATTTACTGATACCCATTGTTTACAGGATTAACATTAAATAATAAATGACTAAAAATTCAATTCACAATAATATTTTTAGGAGTAAATTTAACATTTTTCCCGCAACATTTCTTAGGATTAAATGGTATACCACGACGATATTCAGATTATCCTGATGCATTTTTAACATGAAATATTTTTTCATCAATTGGATCAATTATCTCATTTATTAGAGTTTTATACTTAATTTTTATTATTTGAGAAAGAATAGCATCTCAACGACAAATTATATTTTCTGAAAACTTAAATTCATCTATTGAATGAAAACAACTTTTACCCCCATCAGATCATAGATATGAAGAAGTACCATCATTAAATAAATTCTAATATGGCAGATAAATGCATTGGATTTAAACCCCATTTATAAAGATTTTAATCTTTTTTTAGAATTGACAACATGAATAACAATTAGATTCCAAGATGCAAATTCTCCTTCAATAGAACAATTAATTAATTTTCATGATTACACAATAATCATTTTAATTTTAATTACTATATCAATTTTATACCTTATAATAACAATAATTTTAAATAAATTTATTAATAAAAATTTACTAAATAAACAAAATATTGAAATTATTTGAACAATCACGCCAGCGATTCTTTTAATTTTAATTGCATTACCCTCAATTCATTTATTATATTTAACTGATGAAATTAATAAACCTTTAATTACTATTAAAATTATTGGACATCAATGATATTGATCATATGAATATTCTGATTTTAAAAATATTGAATTTGATTCTTATATAAATAAATCACTAAATATTAATTCATTTCGACTTATTGATGTAGATAATAACATAATTGTGCCATTAAATACACAAATTCGATTAATTATTTCATCAAATGATGTAATCCACTCTTGAGCAATACCAATAATTGGTAAAAAATTAGATGCCATTCCAGGACGATTAAATCAAACAAGTATTATAATTAAACGACCAGGATTAATATTTGGACAATGTTCAGAAATTTGTGGGGCTAATCATAGTTTCATACCAATTGTAATTGAAAGAATTCCAATAATTTTTTTCTTAAAATGAATTAAATCATTTTAAAAACATCTTTTAATTTTACATTAAGTGGCTGAAAGCAAGCAATGATCTCTTAAATCATTTTATAATATATTAGCAAATATTCTTAATGAAAAGAATTAATTTATTAAAATAATAGTTAGTCAAACTATAAATATTAGAAAAATTCTAATATTCTTTTATTCCACAAATATATCCAATAAATTGATTATTTTTATTTTTTTATTTTACTTTATTTTACTACTTAATAATAATTTTTTGTTATTTTATAAAGATTAACTTTTTTGAAAAAGTTAATCTTATAAAAAAAATTAAAAAATATAATCTGTATTGAAAATGATAATAAACTTATTTTCAATTTTTGACCCAACATCTACATTTTTACCTAGATTAAATTTAAATTGATCTAGAACATTAATTATTATATTATTGTTACCTTCAACTTACTGATTAATTTTATCACGAAATAAAATTTTATTAAATAATATTTTATTAAAAATTCATTTTGAAATTAAAATTTTACTAAATAATAAAATTAATAGAACATTAATATTTTCATCATTATTTTTATTTATTTTATTAAATAATTTTATAGGACTATTTCCATATATTTTTACAAGAACTAGGCATTTAACTACATGTATAACTTTATCCCTACCTTTATGATTAAGACTTATATTATTCGGATGAATTAAAAATACAAACCATATATTTATTCACCTTGTACCACAAAATACACCTAATGCTCTAATACCTTTTATAGTATTAATTGAATCAATTAGAAATTTTATTCGTCCTTTAACTTTAGCTGTTCGATTAACTGCAAATATTATTGCAGGTCATTTATTAATAACTCTATTAAGAAGAATTGGAACAAAAATCATAATATTTTCATCTTCTTTTCTAGTAATTGTTCAAATTTTACTTTTAATTTTAGAATATGCTGTTTCAATTATTCAAGCTTATGTATTTATAGTATTAATTACCCTATATTCTAGAGAAGTTAAATAATGTTATTAAAAGTTAATCCCCCTCAACATCCATTTCATTTAGTTAATTATAGACCATGACCTTTATTAGGATCTTTAAGAGTAATAATTATACTATTGGGATCAATTAAATGATTCAATTTTAAATCAAATAATATATTAATTTTAGGCATTTTAATTACTATTTTAATTATATTTCAATGATGACGAGATATTATTCGAGAAAGAACATTTCAAGGATTACATACATCTAATGTTTTAATAGGAATAAAGTTGGGAATAATTTTATTCATTATTTCAGAAATTTTTTTCTTTTTATCATTTTTTTGAACTTTTTTTCATAGTTCTCTATCACCTTCAATTGAAATTGGGAGAATATGACCCCCTAAAAACATTCTACCTTTTGATCCTTATGAAATTCCTTTATTAAATACAATTATTTTAGTTTCATCCGGGGCTACAATTACCTGAGCTCATCATAGAATAATAAATAATTTAAAAAAAGAATCCCTTAAAAGAATAATATTAACAATTTTACTAGGAATTTGTTTTTCATTTTTACAATGATATGAATATATAGAGGCCCCATTCTCTATAGCAGATTCAATTTATGGATCAACTTTTTTTATTGCTACAGGATTTCATGGATTACATGTATTAATCGGAACAACATTTATTTTAATTAATTTTTTTCGAATTTATTTTAATCATTTTTCTAAATTTCATCATTTTGGATTTGAAGCAGCCGCTTGGTATTGACATTTTGTTGACGTAGTATGATTATTTTTATACATTTCTATTTATTGATGAAGAACATATTAAATTATTTATATAATATAGTAAGTATAATTGATTTCCAATCATTAAGTCTAATTAATTTTAGTATAAATAATTAAATTAATAATTTATATCTCTTTAATAATTTTTGTTATTACTATTTTAATAATATTAATTTCATTAATTTTATCAAAAAAAACAATTTATGAATCAGAAAAAAATTCACCATTTGAATGTGGATTTGACCCAAAAGGATCCCCTCGTATAACATTCTCTATCCGATTTTTTTTAATTGCAGTAATTTTCTTAATCTTTGATGTTGAAGTAACACTTATACTTCCAATAGTTATAACTTTACCTATTTCAAACATATTAATTTGATTATTCATAACTTTATTTTTTATTATAATTTTATTAATTGGTCTTTATTATGAATGAAAATTTGGGGCATTAAATTGAATATAATTTATAAAGTTGAAATAAAAATTTATATTCAGTTTCGGCCTGAAATTTTAGTTATTTAAAATAACTCTTCTTTATATATATATATATATATATGTAGGATAGTAGTTAAAAATAACATTTGATCTGCATTCAAAAATTATTAATATAAATTAATTTATCTTATAAAAATATATATATATATATATATATATATATATATATATAAATTTATATTTATTAATTGAAGCCAAAAAGAGGCTTATTATTGTTAATAATAAAACTGAAGAAAATTCCAATTAAGAAATATTATATAAAAAGCTTCTAACTTTTTTAAAAATGATTAAATTCATTTATATTTCTATTTATATAGTTTATAAAAACATTACATTTTCATTGTAAAAATAAATTAATAAAATTTTATAAATTATTAATTGTTTAAAGATTTTAAAATCATTTTATTATCTTCAATAATATGCTTTAAATTTAAGCTATTTAAACATTTTATTATATAATAAATAAATAATATATTAATATAATAAAAAAAATTAAAAATAAATTTAAAATATTATTAAAATAAAATAATAATAATTCTAAACCTCTTGAAAAATTTTTTAAAAAAATTATTAAAATAGAACTTTTATAAAATTCTATTCAATTTTGATTAAATTTTAACGTCACCTCCTTATTTAAATGCATAATATTTTTAATTAATCCATAAGAAGAAATAATAGGTAAAAATCATATTAATCTAAAAAATAAATTTAAAAAATAAAATTTTAATTTAAACATTTTTAAATTTAAATAATAAACAAAAAACCCAAAAATTATACCTGTAATAATAATAATAATAGGTAAAATTTTTAAATAAAAAGGCAATAAAATAAAATAATTATAAGGAAATATTAATCATCTAAATATTGAGCCCCCAAACACTACCATCAATATTATAAAATATATAGAATTATTTAAATATAAATTATAATCATTCAAAAAATTTAGTCTAATTATATTAAATCAACCTAATATAGAAAAATAAATTAAACGAAAAGTATAAGAAACTGTAAAAAAAGTAGAAATAAAAAAAATCATTATAATAAACATATTATAATTTAATATTAAAAGTATTTCTAAAATTAAATCTTTTGAATAAAACCCAGCTAGAAAAGGAAACCCACATAAAGATAAATTAGAAAAATGAAAACAAATAGAAGTAAAAGGCATTTGATTAAATATTGAACCTAAAACACGAATATCTTGAAAATTATTTAAACTATGAATATAAACCCCAGAACATATAAATAATAATGCCTTAAAAAATGCATGTATTAAAAGATGAAAAAAAGCTAAAAATTTAAATCCTAAAAATAAAATTCTCATTATTAACCCTAATTGACTTAATGTTGATAAAGCAATAATTTTTTTTAAATCAAATTCAAAATTTGCATTCAACCCTGATATAAATATTGTTAATCTAGAAAATAATAAAAAAAAATTAATAAAATACTCTCTATTAAATAAATTTTCAAAACGAATTAATAAGTATACCCCTGCTGTAACTAAAGTAGAAGAATGAACTAAAGAAGAAACAGGGGTTGGGGCAGCTATAGCAGCTGGTAATCAAGATGAAAAAGGAATTTGGGCTCTTTTAGTAAAAGAAGCAAATAAAATTATTATCGTAATAACTATTATATAAGTATTAGATTTTAAAACCTCTGTATAAAAATAAAAATTTCATCTGCCAAAATTTAATATTCAAGAAATAGATAATAATAAAAAAATATCCCCAATACGATTTGAAAGCACAGTCAGTATACCCGCATTAAAAGATTTTACATTTTGGTAATAAATTACTAAACAATAAGAAATTAAACCTAAACCATCTCATCCTAATAAAATTCTAATTAAATTTGGTCTAACAATTATTAATATTATTGATAAAACAAATAAAATAACTAATATAATAAACCGATTTAAATTAAGATCATGTAATATATAAGAATTTCTATATAAAATAACTAAAGAAGAAATAAATAAAACAGTTCTTATAAAAATTAAAGATATTCAATCAAATAAAAAAATTATAACAATGCAAGAAGAATTAATTTCAATTAAATTATATTCAATAAAATAAACTAAATCATATAACATAAAATAAATTCTAATAAAAAATAAAAATAAACTCAAAAAAATAATTATTAAAAATCTAATTAAACAAATATTTAATAAAAAAATAATTTAAAAATTAAATAAATTTTCTTTGATACCACAAATCAATATTTTAAATAAACTATTTAAATTAACCAAAATTATACTCATATAAAAAAAAATTCTGTGTTTAAAATAATTAAATTTAAAGGAATTCAATGAAATATTAATAAAATATATTCACGAATATACCCTTGAGAAAAAGAATAAAAATAATTGTTTAACTTTCCATGTTGAGTAAAAGAATATAAATATAATGTATAACAAGATCTAAAAAAAGACAAAAAAATAATTAATAAAAAAATTATTTTTCTTCATATAATTAATCTACTAATTAACATAATTTCACCTAATAAATTTAATGAGGGGGGTGAAGCTATATTTGATGAACATAATAAAAACCATCATAAACATATCCTGGGTATAAAATTTATTAAACCTTTATTAATAAATAAACTTCGACTACTTAAACGTTCATAAATAATATTAACTAAACAAAATAATCCAGATGAACATAAACCATGAGAAATTATTAATAAATATGAGCCATATATACCTCAATTTATTAAAGTTAATAAACCCGCCAATATTATTATTATATGAGCAATAGAAGAATAAGCAATTAAAGATTTCAAATCAACTTGAAATATACTAATTAAACTAATATAAATCCCCCCTACTAACCTCATTACAATTAAATAAATATTAAACTGAGTACCTAATTTAATTAAGTATATATAAACACGTAATAAACCATAACCCCCTAATTTTAATATAATAGCCGCTAAAATTATAGAACCACATACAGGAGCTTCAACATGGGCTTTTGGTAACCATAAATGTATAAAAAAAATAGGCAATTTTACTAAAAAAGCAAAAATTAATGAAATAAAAATATATAAATAATAAACCTGAAATAAATTTTCTATAGAAAAAATATAATTTAAATTTTTAAATTCATTAAATAAATAAATAATTCCTAGTAATAAAGGTAAAGAAGCAAATAAAGTATAAAATAATAAATTAATCCCAGCTTGTAACCGATCTAACTGATTTCCTCAACCTAAAATTAAACAAAAAGTTGGCACTAATCTACACTCAAAAAAAATATAAAATATTAATAAATTATTTACAGTAAATGTTAATAATAAAAAAATAATCAAAAAAAAAATTAAAATAATAAAATAATTTAAAAAAATTTTTAATTCATAAATAAAATATCTTGATATAATTATTAAAGAACAAATTCATAAAGATAATAATACTAAACCAAATGATAAATTATCACATTCAAAAAATATTCTAACTCTCTTAAATTCAAAACTGTAATTTCCAGAAAACATAAATAAAAATCTTAAAAAAAATAAATTAAATTGAAAAAATCAAAAATTATTATTTGATACAATTATTAAAAAAATTAAATATATAAAAAACTTTATCATTAAAAAATATTTAAAACTTGAAAATAATCATTACCATGTAAACGAATTATAAAAATTAAAATTGATAAACCTAAAACCCCTTCACATACACTAAAAATTAAAAAAATTATAATAAAATATAATTCTATAATATATATATTCAATAATAAAATAAACATAAAATATAAAATTAAAATAATAAATTCAATTGTTAATAAAACTATTAATAAATGTAAACGATTTAATCTCAAACTCAAAAATCTTATTATAAATATAATATAAATTAAATAACTTAAATCTATTTTTAAAATAATTATATATATATATATATATATATAATTCAAAAAAAGAAAAAAATTTCTATCATTAATCTCCAAAATTAATATTTTTATAAACTATTTTTTGAAAAGTTTTAATAGTTTATATAAAATATTGATTTTGTAAATCAAAGAAAAAATATTTTTTTTAAAACTAATTAAATATTTAATTAATTATAACAATTTTTATTGCATTAATATTATTTAATACATTTACATTGTTTATGTTAAAAACTCCATTTTCATTAGGATTAAATTTAATTGTTCAAACTGTAGTAATTTCCTTATCAGCAGGATTTATTAACTCAAGATTTTGATATTCTTATATACTTTTTTTAATTTTCTTAGGAAGATTATTAATTATTTTTATTTATGTATCAAGACTAATTTCAAATATCAAATTTTTATTCAATAAATTAATATTTTTAAACTTAATTGCATTAATTTTAATTTTTTTTCTTTTTTTTAGATTTACTAAAATTAATATAATAACAGAAGACGCAATAAATTCAATAGAATTAAATTTAAAAAATAATTTAATATTAAGTATATCATTAAATAAATTGTTTAATAAACCAACATTTCTAATCTCATTTATAATAATAATTTATTTATTCATTACATTAATTATTGTAGTAAAAATTTCTAATATTAATTTTGGATCTTTACGAAAAAAATTTTAAATATATTTAACATTTTAATGAAACCATTACGATTAAAAAATAATTTACTAAAAATTATTAATAATTCATTAGTTGACTTACCTACCCCATCAAATATTAATTCAATATGAAATTTTGGATCTTTATTAGGATTATGTTTAATTACACAATTAATTACAGGAATTTTTTTAGCTATACATTATACCCCAAATATTGAATTAGCCTTTAATAGAATTATTCATATCTATCGAGATATTAATAATGGTTGAATAATTAAAAATTTACACGCAAATGGAGCATCAATATTTTTTATTTGCTTATATATTCATATTGGCCGAGGAATTTATTATGGATCATTTAATTTTAAATCAACTTGAATTACTGGAACATTAATTTTATTATTAACAATAGCTACAGCATTTTTAGGATATGTTTTACCATGAGGACAAATATCTTTCTGGGGGGCTACTGTTATTACTAATTTACTTTCAGCAATTCCTTACTTAGGAGAATATTTAGTACAATGATTATGAGGGGGATTCTCTATTAATAATGCAACACTTACACGATTTTTTACAATCCATTTTATTGCCCCTTTTATTATTTTAATAATAGTAATTATTCATCTTATATTTCTTCACCAAACAGGCTCAAGAAACCCATTAGGAACAAATAGAAATATTGATAAAATTTCATTCCAACCTTATTTTGTACTAAAAGATTTAATTGGATTTATTATAATATTAATAATTTTAATTTATATTATTTTAACTAATCCTAATTTATTAGGAGATCCAGATAATTTCACCCCCGCTAATCCTATATCTACCCCCCCTCATATTAAACCTGAATGATATTTTTTATTCGCTTATGCAATCTTACGATCTATCCCTAATAAATTAGGTGGAGTAATTTTACTTATATTATCAATTTTAATTCTATTAATTATACCATTCTATAAAATAATAAATTTTAAAAGATTAAGGTTTTACCCTTTAAATAAATCATACTATTGAATTTTCATTGTAATTATTATATTATTAACATGAATTGGTATAAGACCAGTAGAAAACCCTTATATCTTAATAGGACAAATTTTAACATTAAATTACTTTTCTTATTATTTATTTTACCCAATAATTACAAAATTATGAGATAAAATTATATTTTAATTTAATCAATGAACTTGAATAAGTTTATGTCTTGAAAACATAATATAAAAGTTTTAATCTTTTATTGATTTTTCTTATATAAATTTTATAAAATAATACAATTAAATATAAATTTTAATCCTATAAATAAAATTAAATAATTTAATGAAACAGGCAAAATTTTTTTCCAAGCTATTATTATTAATTTATCATAACGCAACCGTGGTAAAGTGCCCCGAATTAAAATAAATAAAAATCTAATAAAAATTATTATTAAATAAAAAGTTAATCTTATTAAATCGCCCCCCAAAAATATTAAAATAAATAATATTCTTATAAATAAAATACTTGAATATTCTGATAAAAAAATTAATGAAAATCCTACACCTCTATACTCAATATTAAACCCAGAAACTAATTCTGATTCTCCTTCAGAAAAATCAAAAGGAGTTCGATTTGTCTCTGCTAAACAAACAATAAATCAAATTAAATTTAAAGGAAAAGTAAAAAAAAAAAATCAAATAAAATTTTGATATAAATTAAAATAAATTATTGAATAACCTTCAATAATAAATATAAAAGATAAAATAATTACAACCAATCTTACTTCATAAGAAATAGTTTGAGCTACTGTTCGTAATATACCTAAAAAAGAATATTTGGAATTTGAAGATCAACCAGAAATTATTACAGGATAAACACCCATCCCTAAACAACAAAAAAAAAAAATTAGTCTAAAATTAAATGAATAAAAATTAGTAATATAAGGTATTGTTATTCAACAAATTAATATTAATATCAATATAATTAAAGGAGAAAAAATGTAAGGTAAAAAATTAGATATTAAAGGAATTGAATATTCTTTAGAAAATAATTTAATAGCATCAGAGAATGGCTGTAAAATACCTATAATTCTTACTTTATTAGGACCTTTACGAATTTGAATTAATCCTAAAACTTTTCGCTCCATTAATGTTAAAAAGGCTACACTTACTAAAACTATAACCAATAAAATTAATCTTCTTAAAAAAATTATGTAAACTTCATTTAAATAAATTACTAATTGTATAAATATATACATAAATAAATTCTAAATTTATTACATTAATCTGTCAAAATAGTAAAATTAATAAAATTCATTATTAAAAATTAAATAATTTTAAATTTTGGTCCTCTCGTACTAAAAATTTTAATTTAAATTAAGGATAGAAACCAACCTGGCTTAAACCGGTTTGAACTCAGATCATGTAAAATTTTAAAGGTCGAACAGACCTAAATTTTTAAGCATCTACACCTAAAATAAATTTTAATCCAACATCGAGGTCGCAATTTTTAATGTTAATAAGAACTTTAAAAAAAATAACGCTGTTATCCCTAAGGTAATTTAATCTATTAATCTAAATTAGGATCATAAATTCACTAATAAATGTAAAAAATATTTAAAAAGTTTATTAAATTTAATTATCACCCCAACAAAATAATTAAACTTATTAAATAAAAATAATTATTTTATAAAATAAATTGAATTATAAAACTCTATAGGGTCTTCTCGTCCTTTAATAAAATTTAAGCTTTTTTACTTAAAAATTAAATTCAATAATTATTAATTATGAAACAGCTATAATTTCGTCAAATCATTCATTCTAGTCCTAAATTAAAGAACAAATTATTATGCTACCTTTGCACAGTTAAGATACTGCGGCTATTTAAAATTATCATTGAGCAGATCAGACTTTTTATTTTTATCAAAAAGACATGTTTTTGTTAAACAGGCGAATTATTTTTTTGCCGAATTCTTTATAATTAACTTTCAAAAATTTATATAAAATACATTTTTATTTACTAATTTAATCATTATTTAAATTAAAATTTTATTAATTAAATTATTTTAATATAAAATTAAATAAAAATAAAATATATTTATTTAATATATATATATATATATATATATATATAATTATATAAAATTATTACAATTTTTAAATTAAAACTATTTCTAAGCCTAAAAAATATTTATTTTAAATAATATTTATTATAAAAATAAGAATTAAAGCTAATCCCTTAAAACTTTAATATTAAAAATAATTATTTTATTTAAATAAAATAATTATTAATTTTAATATCTAAATTAAATTTATTTATTAAAAAACTAGATAACTTTAAAAACGAAAAACATTTCATTTCTATTTAAAAATTAAAGATAATTATTAAACATTAAAAATAATTTTTATTAAATAGATCTTTTAAATTCGAGATTAATATATTTTAATATTATATTTTTAATTAACCCTGATACACAAGGTACAATAAATAAAATTTACTTTAATAAAAATTTAATTTTCAAATTATTTCATATTTATATTAATATACAAATAAATTATAATTAAATTAATTTGTTCATTAAATAATACTAAAAAATAAATTTTAATAAAATTATTTTTATTAACATAAAATTTTTAATAAAAAAATAAATAATTTTTTAATTTCAAATTAAGTTGAATTAAACAACTAATTATTTTATTGTAAATAAAAAATTTTTTCTAAATAATTTGAATTCTAAATACACTTTCCAGTATATTTACTTTGTTACGACTTATCTCATTTTAATGAGAGTGACGGGCGATTTGTACATATTTAATTCTAAATTCAAATAAAAATAATTTTTAATTTTACTATTAAGTCCAATTTCAAATAAATATTTCAATTTATTATCCAAAAATTTATTTTATTGTAATTCATTTAAACTTTAATATAAACTACATCTTGATCTGAAATAAAATTTTTTATAAAATTTTATGAAAATTTAAAATTCTAAAAAAATATTCTGATAACGAAAATAAATAAATTAAATTAATTAAAGTAAGGTACCGCGCGGATTATCGTTTAATAAACAAATTCCCCTAATTAGTTTTAAATACAGCCAATTTTTTTAATTTTAAAGAACATAACTATTAATTATTAAAATAAAATTTTAACATTTAAAATAATAGGGTATCTAATCCTAGTTTAAATTTTAAATTTCATAAAATAATATATATATATATATATWTATATANNTATATATATATATATAACAAAAAAATTTAATTTCACCATAAAATTTATTTTTATTATATAAATAAATTTATATATAATTTATTAATTAAAAATATTAATTTATATAAAACGTTTAACCGCTACTGCTGGCACAATTTTTTTGTCTATATTTATATATAACTTATAATTCTAAATTTCTTTAATTATTAAAATTAAATGCTGCAAAAAAAATTTTTAATAAATAAAAATTTACATGCAAAAAAATAATAAAATTAATATAAAAACCAAAATCAAACTTTAACAAAAATTTAAATAAAAATATAATATATATATATATATATATATATATATATATATATATAT